TTCCTACCTGATAGAAAAGGATACCATGATCCTCAACCGATCTTATCTGAGATCGCAAATCCCAAGTTTGTTTATGAAGAGCATATCTAATTATATTAGTGTCTATTATCGATTTCTTTTGTATAATACTAATTGATAGGGCCTCATTGGTAAGTGCTACAAGATCTCGTACATTGGAACCCATCGTTATGGACCCAAATCCATTAGTATGGAACATTTTCTTTTCCAAGTGAAATCCCCTTGTATATGAAAGAGTAAAAAAGTGCTTTCGTTGTTGTGGAATAAGAAACCTTCGTATCTTAATGCATTTATTTAATTTATCCGGAGCGATTAGACCGGGATCTACTTTTTGGGGAATATGCGTCGAAGCAATAACAAGAATATTTGTAGTGGAACATCTTTGACTATCCCTAGAAAGATAGTTCACGAATAGACCGAGGGATAAGTCATTGGACTCATTCATATTCAGATCATGAATGTTTGGAATCCAAACTATACAAGGAGACATTGCTTTTGCTAATTCGAATTGAAGGGTGATCAAAAATCGGTCTATGTCCGGTATAAGATCGCTAGGTAGCGCATCCTTCATAGTTATAAACTTGAGCTTCCTATCAAGGTCACGGTCGAAATCCTCACTATCCTCACTATCATCACTATCGTAACTATAGTAACTATCCTGACTCTCGTTACTAGGTAAAAGACTGTAAATGGTACCCTCTTTCTCATCAAAAATTTGATCTTCACTATCATTCTCATCAATATTAAAACCCTTAGGCTTGTTATCCAGGAACTTGTTCAGAAATACTGTAATGAAAGGAACATAAGAGTTTTTCGCTAGGGATTTGACCAAAAAGGATCGTCCAGTTCCCATAGAACCAATCACTAAAATACCCCCTCCTAGGGGTAGGGCTAACCGGAGCGAAAAGGGTTTCCTATTGGATGGTAAATCAAAACTACTAGCCCCACACGGGGTTTGTGAATAAGTGATTGTCTGATAATGAGCAAGGAATATCCGTCTTTCTGCTAAGCAGGATGGATTGAACTCATAATTCATTAGATCCTTTTTATGAATGTCAATTAAATATCGTAAGTAAATTGTTCCCGGTTGTTCAATCATTTGATAACCAGAGTTATTCTTTTCTAAATGATCACTATGAGTCAGACTCAATAGAATTTGATCAATCCCTTTTTCTTCCGTTAAGGTAGAGAACTGAACCAAGAATTCTCTTTCTTTATCAGCAATAAAATCACTGTTCGAGATCCAGGATTCTATTTTATCATCAATCCAATCACTATTTACCTTTTTTCTTTTTCTTATGAAGGAATATAGCAATTTACTTGTATGACTTAGATGTCTAGTATTTCTCGAAAAAGTTATTAGATTGATGGGATTTGGTATAAGACTTATGAGATCGATGAGATTTAAATCTTTCTTCTTAGAACGTATGGATTTGACCTCATAAATGGCACCACCACTGACAGAAGTAGAACCTAGTCTTTCTTCTATAAACTTTCCTAATTGTTCCGTAGCAACTTGAAAGAGATTCTTTAACCAGAAAGAATTTAGTCCCGATGTAGGATACCTATCCAGAAGTTTTCGCAACTCAATCATGTAGGATGGAATCATAAAAGATTTGACCTGTTGGAACTCTGTCTGTAACTCACCATAGAATCGAGAAACAAAGAGAAGATGTGTAAAAATGAGATATCCAGTAACAAGAAGAAGGAAAAGGATTGAATAGAAGAACTCCTGAATATTTATCGATCTCAGATGTGTTGATGGTGACTCATTATTTCGATGGAAAATTTCTTCGCGAAGAAGATTATGGAAACACTTACTAGAAATCTCACTTATCAGATTCCATTGTGATTGTGAAAGACACAATTTTTTCTTAATAATTCCCGATAATATATCTGATCCATGCATAATATCATGAAAAATGGATCTAAATTTTTGAAATTTTTTACTACTACTTAGTATCGTCACTAGGTCTGAAAAAGTATCTAAAAATATTAAATTTAGATATTTGTACCCTGTCGAGGTAAGTAACCATGGTATATATCTTTTTAATCGATTCAATTTTGAGAGAGTTGAAAAAACACTATATCTTTGAAAAGTTCTATCCATCCCCCCTTTCTTAAGGAATTTTTTTACATAAGGACTACGTTTTTTCCTCTTTTCGAATGGGAAATTTTTATCAGAATATGGAGTTTCAATCAAACCCATGTTGGAATTGAAATTTAGATACTTATGCAAGTTCTTCCCTTCTGAATCAGGTAGATTCATATCTGAAAGAGGTTGACAATCAATTCTTTCAAAATGGACTTTCTCTTCCTCTGTTAGAGGTGTTCCATAAATTTCTGCGATCGAGTAACTAGTTCTATCGTGACCACTTTGTGGAAAATCCTTAGGTATTAAAATGTTAGATACCTGTAATTCGATTGGTGAAATAGTATCTCTCTCCAAAAAAGCATGTTTTTTTTTACCGCCACACAAAGAAAATATTTTGTTTCGACTGAACAAGATATTGAGGAATTGGCCATACAGAAAATCATAATTATTAATACGGGCCCTTTCCACATAAAAAGAGAATCTTGTGTTCCAATGGAAGCCTAAATTATATGGATTATTCAAGAATCGCAGTCGATTTGCTTTATAAAAAGAGGATATCAATGAACTTCTATGAAACGGTTTCACGGGATTCAACCAATTGTCTTGACCGTGAGATATCATTGAGAAATAGGAATCCGTCATCCTATTTGGTATCTTATTGAAAAAAAATGGTGATATTGGTCCTCCATTGATCAATAATTTCGATTTTTGCGAAGTATGGTAGTCATCCAATAAGAAGGGTTTACTTTTTTTCAAATTACCTATTTGAAGACCTATTGATTCTAACAACTGATTAGAGAGTGGATCATTCGGACTTTTCAATTCATAGATGTGGATCTGGGACCTATGAACGGGCATACTCTCGAAACTCACAAAGAAAAAAGGAAGTGAGTTAGACAAAAAGAGAAGAAACTTGGACAAAAAGAAACAAAGTGACTTAGATAAATCTTTTTTGTCGATAACCTCAGACCAATTCATTGAATATTTATTAATACGTAATCGATCAAACACTACTTGAAAACGGCTATTCTGCTCGGAAATGAAATGGTCCAAATTTTCCTGGAAATTCTCGGTCCTATTGGACCATTTATATCTATATGCATTAGGATCCCTATTAAAGGATCCCTCGGTTCGAGAAATCCAAAAAATAGGATCGAACCTTTTCTTCTGACTCTTTTTCCAATTTGATAAATGTTGGTTGATCGTGTATTTCATTATAGTTGTATGATTCATAGTATCTTTTTCTATTTGATTTTGATACCTTTGAATTCCATATTCGAAGTTGCAATCGAATCTATTCTTTTTAATGAATTGATTCCATACATTTCTTATGTACCCATAGATACTATATTGTATTTGAATCAGATTTTGGATCAATCTATATTGATAGACTGTCTCCATTATGTTGTTACTAGTAAATACCACTCTTTTTGATTTTGAATTTTCCAAATCATTACCACAAGAGGTGCGGGCCCATTTTTTTATGATCCTTTGATAAAAAGATTCATTCTCTTCATAAAAAAGAGGAGGTAGAACCAATAAAGATTTCTTTTTTGATTCATTCCTGAATACCTCATTTAAGAATCGTTTTGGATCCAATTTGAAAGAATCAATAGAAAAAGAAAATCGCTTATGATACACCAAATACGGCTCGGTTATTGATAGATTAAATAGATCCGCCAGTTGGTGAAATCTCTCTTCTGATTCCAAATAGTGGTGTAACATGTATCCCCCCCTGTTCCGGTACTGGAATAGATGCAATAAACCAAAAAGTGGGTTTTTCTTCAATAAGGAAATCTTATTGGAACTGTCAAGTTCATCCTTCGTAACCATATTATATCCTGCATCGGATGAAATAGGATGAATTGAGACAGTATTTTGTAAATACATACTTATTTTGACTATATTTTCTATTTCTTTCTTTTCCGATCGCCTGGAAACAAGAAAAGAAACATCTTCTTCTTTCTTTAATAATTTCTGATCTCTACTGGAGCTTTCAGTAGGATTTGAATCCAGATGAAGTTCTGACCATCTATCAGAGAAAAAAGATAAAGATCTCTGAGATATATTTTTTCCTTTTGGACGATACAGGAGCGGGACAATCAACCTATTGATATTGGTTGAATCTTTTGAGTCTTCCAATCTATTATCATTGCTGGGTCCAATGGAATTCATAGGTATAGGAAGAAGTCCTGTCAAATAGAAATTTTTTCTTTCGATCATCTTTCGATTGTTAATACGATATAGAAGGATCGCTACTACAAAGAATACTACATTATTGATCGTGAAATATCGATTCCTTGTCCTTGTTAAACCCTGTGAATTGCGTGAAAGTAGGATACTCCAAATTCGGGAGTCCAAGAGTTTGATAAAACTCTCTTGATAGAAAAAAATGTGAATGAAAGATACCGCTGAATTTATTTTAGTCCATGAATATAAGAAATCGCGAGAATTCCGGATCTCTCTAAATATCTCTCTCAATTCGAAAACCCAGTATTTAAATTGACGCATTTGTTTGTAACCCTCCTTATTAAATTTTAAAATTTTAAATGCATTGATTTATCTAAAAGATTTCACTTGAATTGGAATTTGGTTATTCACCAGGTACCAGGATTCCCCCGAAGCATCCATGGCTGAATGGTTAAAGCGCCCAACTCATAATTGGCGAAGTCGTAGGTTCAATTCCTACTGGATGCACCCCAATGAAAACCTCTCTCCAAAAACAAGACTAAACTTCAATTAGATTATTATTTTATTTTTTAATTCTTATTTTATTTTTTAATTCTTATTAATAAATTATTTATTAAATAATTTCATTTACTTCAATTATTACTTTACTTCAATTAGATTCTTATTTTATTTTTTAATTCTTATTAATAAATTATTT